TCGAAGCCTTGAGTAGTAAAAAAAAGTGGGATGCTGTATTTCCGGGATTGGATTTCATATTCGAATGAACCTCGTAATCGTAAGAAAGTAGGTTTTTTAGATATGGGCCTAGCAAAAGAAAAATCGAGATAGGTTCCTATAGGATTGGATTTCCCCCTTTAAAATCGGACGTGAAGGTTTCCTCTCATCCGGCTCAAGTAGTTACAGCAAAAAAAAAAGGGGTTCTTTCTTTTTTTTAAACTTTGTTTTGTTCGATAAAACCCTACCCTACAAAGAGCTACTCCTTACTCAAGTTCCCAGTAAGGACCAACCTTTCATTGATTCATTCTTTTTTTTTACTTTAAAAAAATTTTCTGAATTACTTATGACAAAATGGAAATGTGAAATTTTTGAGTAGTCTACTTCCCCTCAAATGATGAATCCCCTTTAAGGGGATACTTTGGGACTCGTAAGGGATTTACTTGTCTATATATCATTCCCTTCGACCTTTTAGGTCTCTACTCACCTCGATGGTTATGCCATGATGTCCTTTGAAGTATATATGCGATAAATAGACTCCAGTAACCATGCTATATATATTTGCTTGCTTAAAGAGAATCTCTCTCTAAAAGAAATGGAATGGCTAATTCCACGAAAAAGTCTTTTTTTTTTTCACGAGGTATAACTAGCAATTCCTATTTATCTGTTATAGAATCGACCATGGATCAATTCCCCTTTCATTTGGAAGTATTGAATATACCCATAATTCTGAGTTTCATGTTACTTTTCCCAAAACACATGTCAGAGCCGGGGCATCCCATTCAATCTGATTGGGATGACAGTTTCTCAGTCCGAATCTGTAAAATGAAAATTTTGATCAAATCACACATCGCAGTATACCAGGCCTTCTAATTCTTTAAGGGGTTTATCTAAAAGATTCGCGATATAACTAGGAAGACGTTTCAAATACCACACATGGGTCACTGGACATGCGAGTTTGATGTATCCCATTTGATATCTTCGTATCCTAGAATCAACAAATTCCACCCCGCATTGTTCACAAAATTTCGGGTCTTCTTTTTCAGCTCTGATCACTCGATAATTTCCACAAGCACAAATTCTACTTTTTATGGGTCCAAAGATTCTTTCACAAAACAATCCATCTTTTTCCGGTTTATTGGTTTTATAATGAAAAGTATAGGGTTTTGTCACCTCTCCAACTATCTCTCCATTAGGTAGGATTTTGTTGGACCAAGCCCTTATTTGTTGAGGAGAAACTGGTCCAATTCGAAGTTGTTGATGTTTATACCGGTCGATCATAGAATAGAAATTCTGATTCATTCAGATCAAGCTTCCTTCCTATTAATCTGGAAGTTCTTCTCAGATACAAGGAAATGATTCAGTTCTAGAGCCAAAGATCGTAGTTCTCGAACGAGCAATCGAAAAGATTCTGGAGCATCCTCGGGATTAGGTACTGTTCCTCCAACGATTGTAGCACCAAGTACTTCTTGACGAGCTCTAATATGATCAGATTTATAAGTAAGCATCTCTTGTAAAATATGAGCAACACCAAATCCCTCTAGAGCCCAAACTTCCATTTCTCCTACTCGTTGTCCCCCTTGCTTGGCCCTTCCTCTAAGGGGTTGTTGTGTAACAAGTGCGTAATGCCCACTAGAACGTCCATGGATTTTATCATCAACTTGATGAATTAATTTTAGGATATAGGACTTTCCTATTAGAACAGGTTGTTCAAAAGGATCCCCTGTTCTTCCATCAAATATTCTGCTTTTTCCTGGATACTCGGGTTCAAATACCCATGGATTTTTTGTTTGCTTACAGGCTTCATATAATTCAGAAAACACTAGTTTTCTCGAAGCCTCTTGTTCATATCTCTCATCAAAAGGTGCTATTCTATAATGTTTCTTTAGCAGATCCCCCGCTAATCCGAGCGAACATTCAAATATCTGTCCCACATTCATTCGTGAGGGTACTCCTAATGGGTTGAAGACCATATCAACAGGTGTACCATCTTGCAAATGGGGCATATCTTGTCTAGGCAAAATTTTTGAAATGATACCTTTATTCCCATGTCTTCCAGCTACTTTATCACCTACTTTGATTTCACGTTTCTGTGAAATATATACACGAATCATTTCTGGATTATAACTGGAACCCCCCTTTTTCTGAATCCATCTCACATCAATAACGCGACCCCTTCCACCTATAGGTAGTTTTAGAGAAGTTTCTTTTGCAGTGGATACCTGAATGCCAAGTATGACTCGTAATAATCTATCCTCCGGGGAATACGACGATTCGTTCGCTGTCTGAGGCCTTAATTTACCTACTAAAATATCACCTGTTTCTACCCAAGATCCCAGCATAACGATTCCATTTCTGTCTAAATTTCGGAGTAAATGAGTCTCTAGATGCGGTATTTCCTTAGTAATTCTTTCAGGGCCCTGGCTTGTCACATGAGTCTGAATTTCATATTTCCGGATGTGAAAAGAAGTATAAATATCTT